CCTGATGTATCTGTCAGTAATGAAAGCATCCATGAGTTGTGTCCTTGGTCAGCACGATGAAAGGGGTAGGAAGGAAAGAGCCATTTACTATACTCAGCAAGAAGTTCACTGATTATGAGACAAGGTATATGGTTAACGAAAAGACCTGTTGTGCTCTTACATGGGCCTACGCCACTACATGTTGAACTATACGACCATGCTGATTGCAAGGATGGACCCGCTGAAGTATCTCTTTGAAAAGCCAGCCCTCACGGGCTGTACAGCAAGGTGGCAGATGTTACTATCAGAGTTCGATATTGTGTACGTCACCCAGAAGCTCTAAATGAGTAAGACAAGGGGCAGGCAATAGCAGACCACCTGCGGATCATCCCGTGCCTGACTATGAGCTTTATTTTGGGACGAAGCTATTCCATTTGCGGTAGGCGAAGAAGAATACGAAACTTCTCATGATTGGCAAATATTCTTTGATGGTGCAGTAAATCAGAACGGAAATGGAGTTGGAGCAGCCCCTTTCTACATGCTATCTTAAAGCTCTCCAAAAGGAGCCCATATTCCCATAGCTGTCAAGTATCTGTTCTTTCAGGGCTAAGTCTTGCATTCATTCCTTCATCCCTTGAGTACGAAGGGATAGCTATGAAAAGCAAAGAGAAAGAAAGTATCTCCCTCTTAAGAATATCCCCCCTGTGGGGGACTAGGTAGGCAGAGCTGCAGCCCTCGGACACGTATCATATCGATGTCCGGCGGATTAGGAGGGTGGTCTATTACCGACAAACCCATCCAGCCTTAACTCATAGCTTCGGCCGTTGCTATTGAGCTATTGCAACTAAGAAGCCTATGTGTTAAGGATAGAGTTCTTTCACCGAACCGACTTACTTCTCTCGATTGACTATCTTGATGCGGAGGGGCCGGAACCCGCTTCTTCCAGAACCAAGATCTTCCCTTTCTCACTCGGAGCAGGCCTTTCAGTGCTTTGACGCAGCCGTGGGAGGCGGTAGTGAGGGAAAGATCGATTACCCACCCGCCCTTGATCTTTGGCTTAGCCACGCGTACCGAGTCGAAATACGGACAAAAGAATTCTTCACCCAGCAAAACTGACGCTATTGACTTGGATGTGTCCTCACTCACAAGACAAGTCCCATTTTGATACAAAAGTATGCCCATGAAACGAAAGTTTTCATGATCTTGATGTCTGCTCATTCATGTCCGCCTTCAAAATGAAGTGAAAACGTTAATCTACGAGCGGGAGGCAATAGGATAAGATAGCCAGCCACAGGTTCCCCTACAAACTCTTCGAGCTATAATTTATTATTGTTCTGATCCAGTTCGCCTTACTCTAGCGAGAATAAATATACATATATACATTACCTAAACCGCTTATCAATTTGATTCTTCTAGGGGTATTAGGCATAAAATCGTGTATGCATTTTTCATGTACTCATCTTCGATGCTTTGAACTTCCACCCGGGCATACTTTTCTTTGCTTCCTTCCGACTACTAAGCTGCTTTATAGGCTCAAGCCTCCTATCTACGGTAGCTGACGCAGCAAGACCCGAGGAATCGGACGCTCCTTCACCAGTCACTTTCTTCTCACTTTATATGCCACATAAGATATACTAATCGGCCGAAATGAGCTGATACTAGCCTCCACCTTAACCTTCGGAAGAAGAACTATGAATATCTCTCATCTTTGCTATCAGGGAAATGACTAAGTCTGAGGGGAATCCCTCCATCTAAGAGCATCCAGATCAAGTGCTAGGCGCAGAAGAGGGAAGGAGTGAAATGAAATGGAATGAGTTGAACGTTACGTAGTGAATGAGTGAAACGAAAAGCTTATAGTCTAACTAGTCTATAAGCAAAGTTCCTTCTTGTGGGATTATCCTTCTAAACCTTACCGCTCCGTGGGAAACCGATTCACCCACTACTAGTATAGAAGAACGCACGGCTACCTATATAACAAGTTAGTAGCCTCTGACCTCTGTCTCACGACCGCAAATAGAACCTGTAGCTTCATGCCCTGACCTGAAAGGCTTCATCCCTGACTTCATGTTGCTACCATACTGCACCACCATTGGTGCATGGTCACTGATCCCCGCTGGCCCATAATGAACAATAAAATCATGGAAGCAAGCCAAAGCAAACTCACCATGACAAGGGCCAGCGATCTGACTACGCTCCAATAATAAGACCCAAAAGGAACGCACTAAAAGTCCCCTACACATAAGGCACTTTTAGCGCCCAATCAGCCCGCTTTAGGGCGAAATCCTGTTCCCGGTTCTTCGATCGGACTTTATCGATGCTTATTCGCGTCTTTGTCTTAGTTTCGAAGTCCGTTGTTGGGTATGAGCACCTGGTCTTAATTGTGAACGAATAATCCGATCCCGAGACCAAAATGGATTTTCCAGGGCGGAGGGTGAAAGGCCCAGAGAACTCTTTCTATTTGAACGAACGGGGCGCGTCTGCTGGTATCGTATATAAGATCACGGTTAGTGTTTTGATCTTTTCTTTTATAATATATACAACAGACTTCTGCATTCAATAAGATTGGATTGCATTACGTTACGGATCAAACAAAGAGCTGTGTTTATTTAACAACATCCGGCCAGAAGCAGTTCCACCAAGCTCCTCATCATGATTGGAGAATGAAGCTTACCGAACGATGTCTCCCAAGATTTTATGCTCAGTACCTACGACATCAGCAAGCCTTGTTCTACATGGGAAATCGTTCAAGCGAAGTCGAGGTGGATGAGGAAGACTTCTCTGAGTATGACATAGCAAAGAGTTCAATCGATAGCTTGGGTTTTCCCAAGCTTTGAGTGAAGTTCTAAGCTTGCCTTCGCTTTTTTCTTCTGAGCTGTGCTCTCTCTCTTCGGTTCTGGTCAGTCTTCTTCCAGCTAAAAAGTAAGGAAAGGTCTGTAAGGAAGAGCGTTGGAGCAAGGGCAGGTCTTTCCTTTTCTTTCTCGTGAGGATAGCGATCAGTCTTGACTAGCCTGAACAGCTTTAGTATCGAGTTCAGTTCGTACTTACTCCCGGGCAAGAATCAGTCCTGTCTCCGGCCTCGGGTTGAAGCCCCTTCGTCCAGCTTTGGATAGCAAAAGAAAGGCATGACCTCTTTTTCCTATGGCTAGCTATGTCTTCTATCGGGGAAGGAGACTGGATAGGTACAACTAGGTCTGATGGTAGCGGTAGGGAATGCTAAGGAAAGGTGTTCCATAGCATCTGGCCCTGTTCTGCTTACTACAATTAGTGTAGCACCTTTATTTGAAGGGCTTACTTCGGAGAGTACCGCTGCTATTGTTTGAGTATAATAAGTATAATAAAGGTATCTTTCTACAATCGTCTTTGTAGCTCCTGTTGCTTTCCTCAATCAAACTTCCTAACAACGTGCGGACTGAACGAGTGGAATAAACGAAATGAGTTTCACTTTCACTAGATACGTAGTGAAAAGATAAGATACTACTCTTTTCTTTTCGCTCTTCGAGCTTGGAGACCTCAAACGCTAAACAACCTACTATCCGATCGGTTTTTTTCAAAAAAGCTGTTGAAGGAAGTGAATCACTAACCGGTGCCAGTGTTCTGCGTGGTTTCATGAATACCTTCTCTTCAGCAAGTGTTTATGAAGAATGATTCACTAACCTTTAGGGAGTGAGAGAACGAAGGACCGAGAACAAAAACAAAATCGAGATGAAAAAATCTAAGTAAGCTTGGATTATTGTATCAGAAGCACCACTTTACTTTAATTGATTATCTTATTATAAGTTATAAGAACGAACTACATCTTCCTTTCGATATCGTACTAAACTTGAATATCAAGTCTATTTCTAACTATACGAATTTGGTTGGTCTGAAATACCAGTAGAAAGAAAGTAACTCTCTTTTTTTCAGCACTTGATAAACGAATGCCACTTTGCTTAAGACTTTAAAATAGATCTCTTGTCGGGAATTGGTGGATTGTCGCATAAGCAGCTAGTCCTAATCTAGGCACATACGCCGGTTAGAGCTGCTAATCGGTTGGTTAGGCCGGTAAAAAGCAATGGGGCAGGGGCAAGATCAATAGGTCAAGTTTGTTATCTTCTGGGCGAGACTGCACCATCAATAGCTTATCAATCACCGTCTTGTCCAAGATCCCTTCCAGGTCGGTAGCCAGTAGCGGCACTAGTTCTTTCTTTATTTTCTTTCTCAATGCACTAGCACTATTCTTCCCAAAAGCGGGTCTTTGAAGTGAAAAAGATACGTATAGTCGAGTAATACTCCTCTTTTCTTACGTATCGTCGTTCGAGTGAGCAGTTTCATTCACCGAAGATGTCACTTTAGCCGAATAAAGCAAAAAGGAAACGAAGAGGGCATCTGCCTATTTAGGGTTGTGGAGAGCCCACTTGATCTTTTTGTGGCTTTGCCGAAGTTATTGCTTTTAGGCCTAATACGAATTTCAGTATGTTGATAGAGAGCTACTCGCCAGTGAATGTGAATTTCATAATAGTTGCATGCATCCCTCCTAATTGTCAAGGTTTTCGATAGATCTTGTCTAGTAAGGCAGGCAGGTACCTAAGCTGTACAGCTAAGCCGGATCAAAGACCAATAGCAAGGAAATGCAACCTGAGGGGTACTTTGTGGAGATTGAGCCTGCGCAAGTTCGTTTACTCACAAAGTGAAGGTTCAAAATAGGACCGATTTGGGTATGAGGCACCTCGAAAAGGCGTGAAACCTACGAATTTTTCCCAGAGGTCTCGTCAATAGCAAGAGAAGAAAAATCTTCATAGTGAGTGGCCGAGGGCGACATCTGACTTCCAATGGGTATTCGAATTTATCTTTTCTAGCCTTTGCCTGTGTAAAAAAAGATCTACTATCGGAGGAGCGAATCGGGCAGACTCTCAGATAAGCTAACAGTAAAGGTAGGCTCTTATCCCACCCCTATGAGGAATACCTCTCTTTTCTTTCTGCCAGAGCGTCTTTAATGGGTTCTGGTATGGCATATATGGCATACCCATGAGCTATCAATAGCACAATTTATAGTTTTGGAACCCATTCAAGACATTCTCTTGATAGGTGTACTAAGGGACAAATCAATAGGAAATGCTATTTGCTTTGTAAGAATAAGAATTCATTTCTATGAAAGGGTTCCACTGGTCCCGTAAACGAGTGAAAAATTCCTTGTACAGTTTCCCTTTTCCCTGGCTGAAAGGGAAAGAGTTCAGTTCACTCGAAAGCGGGTAGCCATTAAGGAAAGCGGCTGTTGGATAGACGGTTTGAACCAGGTTCCGCCCCACTCCTTTTAGTTATAGTAAGTACTGTTTGGGTTTTAGGCATAGGCTAAAATCAGATCGTACTTTGGAAGAATAGAGTAAACGAGTCTGGATTGAGTTAAAGGCACTAAAACGCCGCATAGAGAAAGCGAATTAAAGTGAGTGCCGTTAGTGATTGCATCCCTTTCCCATGCTTTCCGCTGGTCAACAACCAACCCATTTATTCTTTTCTTATGGGGGAGAGACTAAGAAAGAATATAATAGTTACAGTCTCTTCCGTTGTGGAAGTTTATTTACATAAATAAAGGAGTTCCATATTGTACTCCCTATTTGCTTTTCTAGTGCTACTTTCCTTGAAATAAAGATCGTTGATAGCCATAGCATTTTCTCAATAAAGAAAGTTAGTAGCAGTGTACTGCTGAATTGAACTTTCTTGTATATTGAATTGACTAATTACTAATGCCTTAAGCTCCGGATATATATATATATAAATTCTTTCACTTTAATGAAAGATTATAAGACTCATGCAGTCACCCCTTATCTTACTTACTCCATTTCTTTTGTCAGGAATAATGGCCTTAGATAGCGTTTATCTTATCTTTCAAAAGACCTTAAGCTCGCTATATTAACCTATAAAAGTCTTCCGCTTTCAAATGTTATCTTTCGCATTCGCATGCCTTACGAAAAGCATTTAAAAAGTTTCATTTTATCTGTATTTTTGGTTGAAAAAGCAAGAGGAAATGGCACATTATTAGATAAATAGTGCAGGCATGTGTTGCACTTTTTTCGAAATCGAAAGAGCTCTTTTGAGGGGCGCAGCGGAATTCATTCAGAAAGCTTCACAGAATAGGCTCTTACTGCTAACGAAAGAACTTCCCAACAATCTTCATATTAGCTGTGGGACTTCGGTGCCTTAAGCGGAAGAGGGGATTTCTTTCTGGCTGCTACGCTCCTTTCTTATTCTCTTATTCTTTTTTTCTGTCTCTGAAGTGAGTGAAGTCAAGCTAGCGTCAGCAAATCGGACATAAGCAATACACGTAAATCCCCGTCCTTTAGAAAGACGATAGCGATTCTCTTCCAGTGCTTTAATTAAGAGAAAAAATAGTAACCTAGTTGAAAAAATTTTAGGAATACCCGGAGCGTAGCTCTATCGGAACTTACCTCAGCGACTTCCTATCGGCTTCGAGCTATTATGCCCCACTAATGAGGAATAGGCAACTAAATCGAAGTCTTCATTTCCTTCGTAACTCCCAGGTAACTTCACCCTAAGCCTACTATACCATCTCCCGCTTCAAGGGCTGCTCTGCTCTGTCTGAAGATAGGGCTTGACGTATAATATCAAGACTGACCTCCTGCTTCTGACTATGACTGATTTTCGGATGTTGAGTTCTAAATGCTGACGCTTGATTCTCAACTCTTAAGAGGGCCTTTAAAAAGACTTAGATCGAGGAATCTCAGCAAACATAGGCATGACGCTCAGATTACGCATCTCCGACTGAAAAGACTGAAAACTGAGGAGAATACAGAGAGTGAAAATCGGTAATAAATTACTTGACTTCATTTATTGCTTCTGACTTCAAGGAATTCAATCCTGGTAAAGACTAAAAATCAGTCAATCCTAAACAAAATATACTGATTACAGGCTCTACTGAAATACTGAAACGAATGAAATCGAAGTCAATCTTACTCAATCCTGCAAATAGGAGCGAAAGCCACAAGACCGCTGGGAGAGGAGCGAACCCTAAGCTAAAGCGCTTTCTAGTTTGAGAGATGGAAATGCCTAATCAAGTAGCCAAGAATAAGATACTCCTAAGCCCAACAAGAAGTCAAAGGCGACAGCCCTAAAAAAGAAATGGCCAAGGCAAGCCCGCCTGATAGGCCCAACCCCCTGCAAGCAACGGAGAGGGCTCGACCGCCCAGAGAGAACCCCACCTTTGCTATTATGACTATGCACCTGAAGCCGCTCTATCTATATAATAGAAAGGTACATCTCGAGGGAGTTCCGGTGAGTGTATTGGGTATTGGTCGATGGCGAGGCCGCAGTTAACACTTGCCATGGTCCGTTCTGAACCGACTCGGGAAGAACAAAGATGATTTGCTGCCTTATGCATCATAAATTTCACAGGAGGAATCTCTAAAACAATGGGGGTATTCCCAGCAGACATGACAGTTGGCAGCAAAAGCATTCTTCGTGGTAAAGGCCACTGCCAGCTACTTCGTGAAGGTAGGGAGAGACTGGATCCACGCTTGGATGGTAGTCCCATCATCAAAGCACCAACTTCAGGTGTTTTGGAATGGAAACGATGCTGAAATCATCTGGGCAGATGAGGAGCCACTCATTGTTAAGGTGCACGCCCAGGAGGCATTCTTGTACCAAGAGAATGTGGGCCCCGTACGTTTTTTGGGACAGAGCGTTTATGGTCAACCTAATAATGTGACTTAGGACAAGAAGAAGATAGACGAAGGCATGCGTCATATATGGCTCGACCTCGTCAGGCCAAGCTCTTTAAGGCCGGCAAGGTTCATCCCCGATCCTCAAACCACGAATAGATCAAGCCCCTGAAAGCACCAACAGAAGGGTCATGGCCTACAAGGCTTTGACCAAGAAACTCAAGATATACGTTAACGAAAGACAAATGGCAATCCTAAAATGGATTGGCCAGGTGGAAATTTCAATAAAAACAGATACATCCAAGGAGGTAACCCAGATCAAAGAACTTGAACCTGCGCCGGCAAGGCTTGATGACAGCCTGGCTCCGGTCCAAAACCCGCTGGAGGAGGACTCTTCTGAAGCTGTCAAAAGTGCTTACTCATGGTCTATCGTGCAGTTGATGATATCATTCTGGACTAGTTTCCAGGCATACGCCAACCATACATACCGCTTTCTCGTTCAGGAATTTCTTTTCATTAATGTTCTCTCGCTCAACGCTCGCGGAGCTACATACCGGAAAAAGAAAAAAAAAGAAATCAGTATCAAGCATATCTACGATCAAAGGAAAACCCATCTCGTCAAGTCAGTTCAGTGATCCGAAGGTAGGCAACTCTCAATGGTCACTCTGTCTGACGAAGCCAACCCATTGGAATGCTTGACTTTGACTCTGTTACTCTTTGACTTTTTGTTGAGGGGGCAACCACTGTTTAGCTTAGTTTGCTTTGATCCGAGGGTTAGGTTCAAGGGACTCTAACTGGGCATTTCGTTAGGTGAGTCCGGTTGGTATGTTATTTAAGGAAGAACTGGTTATTTCTTTATAGTTATAGAGAAAGGACAAAGACCGTTGATCTCATTATACTTTCCCTTCTGTACCGGATTGGATGCTTCCTTTGAGGGACAAGGAGCAGAGAACTTTAACTTGTTAGCATTCCGTAGTAACGATCTAATAAGTGGGAGGTGCGGTGGCGATAAAGCGTCGAGTTATATTATTATAACGGAAATAAGAAGTTACCCGGTAATTAACCTGCAGATCTGATCGGATCAATTCCTTACGGTACTCGCTTTCCTGACTACTTACTCCATCCACGGGCTGAAATTGCTATTGAATGAGCTGTTGGCATATCTTGTGCACTCATAAGCTATTTTGATAGCCCAAAAAAATCCATTATTTTTACGAAAAAGCTCTGCTTTTCTTCTCACTTTCTCGATGGGAAGAATAGGTGACGGCTCACTATCCAAGCTCACTCGTAAATTGGGCTGCAGTTATTCCTTTGCTTATACTTATAATAAATATCGTAGCGTAGAGTAAGAAAAGAAAAGAATACGAAGTCAGACAAGATTTTACGCAGATTATTCAATCCGTTGATTGAATGTCTATCACTTTAACATCCGTCACAGTTTGAACTGTTGTTTCATACCAAAGGAATTCTCGTCTAAGTGTATTTCCCCTGAATCTTCAAATCCCATCTCTCGAGAAGAAGAGTTGAGTTGGCAGAGATTCTCTCAACAATAAAAAAAAAGAAGAAAAAAAGCAAAGGTAATGCTAACTCTTGGAGCATGCTCCGCTCTTCCTTGGTTGCGACTTTGGCATCTGGCGCTGTTGCTGGTATCCACCGCTTCTGTGGTTTCCAGCGCCACTCCCGTGCAGGTTGTCGCCTTTCTTGCCCTTTATTATTCAACTGTCATTTTCCTCTTTCCTTCTTACCTGAACCTGAAGACGATAACATGGCCTGGTCTCGTGATGACGGCCCCACGTCACTTCGTAGCCGAATCCCTCTCATTCTCAGCAGATTTTCCTCATTCGTATACATATTGAAAACGAGCGACAGGGATGCTGGAACGTGCTTGAATTGAAGCAAAGCACGCACATTGTCGTGTTCAGGCCTGACTCTGTTGAGGATGATGCGTACTCTCTTGGCCTATGAATACTTGCTTTCTCCGCCCAGCTGCTCACACTGAAATTCCATTCCTTTACTCCCCGCTTCGATTGACATGACATATTGCCTTTTGACTACGCTTCCTAGCCGCTTCTCTAATAGCGACAGCTTCGTTATCAATCGCCTGATTGAACAAGATTGCCAGCGCATTCCATGCCTGACTCGGCGATTTCGCGTCCTTGATATGACTGATCATCTCCTTCGTCACGGTCCTCTTTAGGACGTATAAGGCTCTCTCAGCCTTCTGGTTCCACGCGCTAGTCTCAAATCTGGCTTTCTGGGTGAGACAGTTTATGTGCCACCCGTGACTTCCCCACAAATCATGCACCTTCAGATAGGACGTTGTGCATGTCGACCAATACGAATACTTGGTCGAGTTCAGCTTTTCGCCA